ATGTTATTAGTATAATTTAATTATATCACTTTTCCAAAGTGAAGACCTAAGAATTTAGATAACATAGAGGTGTCATTTTTGCCTATTTTTAATTCTCTTATGTTAGGCGTTATAGTAGCAGGCCTATTTTTATGAAAGCTTAGTATTTTGTTGCTCATTTTGCCTGCAATAGTTATTTCTATAGTTTTCTTTTGGTTTGACCTATTGAATTGGGACTTTCACTATGAGTCTGCTTTTTGGTTATTCATCCTTAGTGAAGTCATTGCGTTTGGTAGATTATTAGTTAGCTGCTTTTGGTTTGATAAAAATTCTTTTATTTCTTTGTCTAGTTCATTAGAAATACCTTTTATGGGTTGTTTTTTGCTATTAGGTTCTAGTATAAGAGTAACAGGTTTTCATCATGTAATGTTTTGACCATACTCTTGGGTGTTACTATTGTTAACTACTTTATTGGGTAGGGGTTTTATTATTTTACAGTTGTTTGAGTTTAATGAGATTTTTATAAACTTGATTGATTCCAGATTTTATGCTAGTTGCTTTTGTACTGTAGGCTTACATTTTCTTCATGTTTTTATCGGTGTTATAGGTTTAAGTATTATATTGTATTTGGGTGTTAAGTCTGCTGGTGCTTACCGTTGTACCGTAGTCACTTGGTATTGACATTTCGTGGACTACATCTGGTTGTTAGTTTATGCTTGCGTTTATGTTTGTTACTGATAGGTCATTTAAACTGGCAAATTGTGGTTTTGTTGATTACTTTTTCTTTGTATCAGTAAAGAAATGGTTTTGTTAGTGCGTCGTAATATTATTGACTTGCCCACCAACTATTCTTTAAGCTATTATTGGTGTAGCGGGTTTATGATTTCAGCTTTTATGGTGTTTCAGATTATTACTGGTATTATTCTTTCTTTTTTGTATGTAGCTGACTCAGAATTGAGGTTTCGTTGTGTTATGGAGTTAACTAATGATTCTTTTTTTACTTGGTGTATTCGTTATTGACACATTTGAGGGGTTACTATACTTTTTATTTTATTTTTTGTTCATATGGGCCGTGCATTATATTACTCAAGTTATACTAAGAAGGGTGTGTGAAATGTAGGTTTTATTCTATATATTCTTACTATGGCGGAAGCTTTTTTAGGATATATTCTTCCTTGACATCAAATGTCATATTGAGCTGCTACTGTTTTAACTGCAATAGCTGAAAGCATACCTATTATTGGGCCCACGATATTTAAGTATTTAGTAGGGGGGTTTTCTGTGACTAATGTGACTTTAGTTCGGGTTTTCTCAGCACATGTAATTTTAGGATTTGTTATTCTTGGTTTAATGGTGTTACATTTGTTTTATCTTCACTCATCAGGTTCTAATAATCCTTTATTTTCTTCATTTGGTTATGGTGACGTGGTATACTTTCATTCTTATTTTACAACTAAGGATTTTTTCTGTTTAGTGGTTATATGCTCATTTTTAGTTGGTTTTATGTGGGTTGTTCCCGATTTAGTGGTGGACACAGAGGGTTATTTAGAGTCTGATCCTTTGGTTACACCTGTTTCAATTAAGCCAGAATGATATTTTTTAATTTATTACGCTATGCTTCGCTCTGTTGAGTCAAAGATTGGTGGCTTGGTTTTAGTGGCCAGTTTATTATTTTTTATGTGAGTTCCTACTTTTAATAAATCTAGTGCTTATTTTGTGTCACGTCAAGTGACATTTTGAGTGTTAGTCTGCTTATTTATGAGTTTAACTTATCTAGGTGCTTGTCATCCTGAATATCCTTATTTAGAAGTTTGTCAAGTGTTTTCAGTGGGAATGGTGCTTGTAATGTTTACATACAAGCTTTTTTGATCAAGCACTTTTAGAGCTTATAAGAGTATAAATTTTTAATATGGTCTTTTTATACCTATACTTTTTTACTGTAATATTATTAGGTTTTATTTTATCTTTAACTCGTTTTTTAAATTGTTTAATAATTTTGGAAAGATTTAAAGTATTGTTGCTCCTCTTTAGTTTATTGTTATCTATGGCCGATAGGCATATTATATTTATCGTTTTAATGGTTGTTTCAACTGTTGAGGTGATTATCGGTTTAGTAGTGTTAACGCGGGTATGAGAGTGTACAAATTCATTAGATTTGGTTTCTTTTTAAGATTTAGCCTGTTATTATTATTTCCTTTGTTTTACTCACTGAGCATTGGTGGGTTCGCTTCAGTAGTTATAAGTAAAGGTTACTTTTTATTTGATTCAGTTTCCTTTTATTTAATATTATTAGTATTCTTTCTAGGTGTATATGGTGTTTTCTCTACTGTTTTAGGTATTAAGAGTTCTAGAGTATGATTCCTGGGTTTAAGTTTAATATTTACTGTATTATGCTTTTGTTCAAATCACTCAATATTGTTTTGATGTTTTTATGAGTTATCTATGTTACCACTTCTTTATTTGATTTTTTGTGATTCTCCTTATTCAGAGCGGTTTATTGCAGGTTGATATTTTGCTGTGTACTTATTATTTACTAGTCTTCCATTAATTTTGATTCTTTTGTACTTATCTTATGTCAACGGTAGGTTATTTTTTAGTTCTTGAGGGTTTAATAAAGATTATATGTTGTTTTATGTTGTTTTAGCTTTTATTTTTTTTACAAAGGTCCCATTGTTTCCGTTTCACACTTGGTTGCCAATCGTACATGCTGAAGCTACTAGCATAGTGTCAATGTTTTTAAGGGGTTATATTATGAAGTTAGGTATACTAGGTATATACCGTTGTACACCGTTTATTTTTTCTAGAAACTTGATAATCTATATCTGTTTATGTTGCGTGTTTAGAGTATTCTTTTTAATAACTGCTTCAGGTGAACTTGATGGCAAGCGTTGATTAGCTTTTTTAAGATTGTCACATATTCTGGTTCCTTTAGTTGGTTTCTTTGTAGGTGATTGGTCGGGTATCAACTTATCTTTTTTTTATTGTCTTGGTCATGGTGTGAGAGCAGGATTAGTGTTCGGATTTTTATGATTTTTTTATGATGCTTCAAATACACGTAATTTAGTGTTGTTAAAGTCTGGTTTAAGCGGTATATTTCCCACTTTAGTGGTTGTGTTTGGTTTACTTTCGTTGTGTTCATTTCCCCCCACTATTCAGTTTTTTTGTGAAGTATTTTTGCTTTCTTCTTCTGTATTTTCAGTGGTTTACTCTATCTTTTGATGTTTTTATTTATTTTTCGCTGGTTTAGTACCTCTTGTGTTATGCGGTCATATTCTTATACGTGGCGAGAGTTTTGAAGGGGGTTACTATGCTGTATTTAGATTTGGGTTTTTATTTTTATATCTCTGCTTCTGATGCTATCTGGGTATCCTAAGTATTTAGTTTAGTAAGGTGTTTTGGCACGCTATGTTTTGGTTATAGAGGGTGACTTGTAGTCTACTTTTCTCTTAGCTTAGCTAGTTAAAGCGTTAGTTTGAAGCACTAAAGATAACTTTGTGTTAGAGAGGCTGATAAGTTAATTATAAACTGTGGGGTTCATGTCCCCTTAATATGCATTTTGCATTTGGCTGAATTATGATCTTTAGTGGTTATTCAAGTTTGTTGAGTTTGATTTATACGCGTATCTTAGATTTATACTCTTATTATTACCTGGTTATCTTAGGGGGTGTAATGGCTTTGTTTTTAGGTTACCGTTTTCCGTATATTTATTCACCCTTTTTTTTTGCAGTAGTCTTAGTCAGTTATGTCTTTTTTTGTTTTGTGAGTTTATTATTAACTCGTTTTTCAAATTCTCCTCGTGAGTTTTTTAGGAATTTTGTTCCAGTAGGTACTCCTTTATATATATGTCCCCTAGTTTGTTGCGCAGAAACTATTAGTTATATTATCCGTCCTTTTGTGATGATTTTTCGTCCTTTTATCAATTTAAGATTAGGGTGTTTTGGTGCGGTTGCTGTGGGACAGTTTTGTGTTATAAACTGATGATGATTATTAGTCTTAGCTGTTGTTTTCTTCTATGAAGTTTTTGTAGCGTTAGTACATTGATACATTGTTACTAGCATATTATCATTTTCAGTGGACCATTAGTTATGTTTGCACGTGTTCATAGAGATTTAGTTTTGTTTTCAGTTATTTTATCAATTCTTTTTTGTGTGGGTTGTGCACTGGCTGACTCATTATTGGGGTTTTGGGTATTTTTAGAGTTGGCTGGTTTATCTATTATACCGTGTTTCTTTTATTCTAGCGAGTTTGATAATTTAAACTTTTACGGTTCTTTATTGATGTATGTGGTGATGTCTGGTTTATCCTCTATTTTTTTGATGAGTGGTGTTTTATTCTTAAGATTATACTATTTAATTCTCGTGGGATTTATTATTAAGTTGGGCTTGTTTCCTTTTATGATCTGGGTTTATTTTGTGTTTGCTAGAAGAAATTGGTTCTTTATTTTTTTAATTAGTGTGGTTCTAAAGTTTCCTATACTATTTTTTAGTTTTTTACTTCAAGAAAAGGGTGTTTGTGAAAGTATGCTATATATTGACTGTTTTTTAACTATTCTTTTATGTTCAAGGTTATTTTGATTATATAGTCTCAGTTGAGAGTACGTTTGATGTCATATATCACTTTCTTCTGTCTCTACTTTGTTAGTCGCTTGTTTTTGTGCTGATTTTATACTCACATCATTTGTTTATGCTTACTATTCTGTGTGAGCGGTTGCTTGTTTGTGTTATTTTTTTTATCTTAAGCGTATGGGTGGTGTAAAGGAGGTGTTTTGGCTTTTTTGTTTTTTATTTTTGATTACCCCCCTTTCTCTTCCTTTATTTTATAAGTTGAGTGTTTGTTTAAGTATTGTTTATTCTTCAGTTTATATTTTAATTGTGTGGTCTCTGTATAGACTGTCTGAGCAGTTCTTCTTGTATAAGTTAGCAGGTGATGAGTATTTATCATGTACTTTTAAAGTTTGGTACTAGTTGCAATGTATTTTATCAAAAATATTTACTTTACACGTAAAAGAACCACGTATGTGGCTTTGTGAATTTAGTTAACAATGTATTTTATTAAGAATACTGGGTTTGCGTCTCAGAGGTGGAGTTTCCCTTTGTTATGGGGCGATTTTAGTTTAAATTAGAATATTGGTTTGTCTAGCCGAAGGTGGTGTTTTATCAAGTCGCTATGATTTTTATGTTTTTAACAGGTGTCGTAGGTTTATTAATAAGTCTTTTAGTTATTGCCTTTTTTATTTTAGGGGAGCGTAAGATATTAGGTTATGCTCAAATTCGTAAGGGACCCAATAAGGTTGGTATTATGGGTTTGCTTCAGAGTTTTGCTGACTTGTTAAAGTTGGTTGTTAAGTTTAAGTCTTTTGGTTTTCAAAGTCGTAGCTATATATCTTTACTGGGTGTATTTCTATTAGTTTTAATTGTTGTACTTTATTGTTTATTATATGGCGGTTATTATAGTTCTTACGGTATGAGGTTTTCTATTTTGTGGTTTTTAGTTATAACTTCATTTGGGAGTTATGCTTTATTGTGCGCTGGTTGGGGGAGTTATAGAAAGTATTCGATGTTAGGTGCTATGCGTTCTGCATTTGGTTCTATAAGTTTTGAAGCTTGCTTTATGTGTATAGTAATCTTTTGCGGCTTGTGTTATAAAAGATATTCTCTAGTCAATTATTGGGAGGCTGGTTGGCCTAGTGTTTTTATTTACCCCTGTGTTTATCTGTTGTTTTTGATTTGTATTCTTTGTGAAACAAATCGCACTCCTTTTGATTATGCTGAGTCTGAGAGTGAATTAGTTAGGGGTTTTAACACAGAGTATAGTGGTATCTTTTTTACTTGCTTGTTTGCTTGTGAATATATTATAATTTTTATTTTTTCTTGATTAGGTGGTGTTTTACTTTTCGGGGGGGGGGTGTGATCTTTGATTGTGGTTCCCTTCCATTTGTTGTTTTTTATGTGGGCCCGTGCTACATTACCACGTGTTCGTTATGATTATTTTGTTAAATTTTTTTGATCGGTAGGCTTGTGTTTATTAATTTTAATGTTGTTTTCTATCATTATTTAGTTTGTGTAGATTAATTTAAATCGTAATGCTGTTAACGTTAAGATGAATGAGTTGTTCCACTGACGGACAGGTCTGGTTTTAGTTTAAATAATAGAATAATAGTTTTGGGGACTGTTGGTCCTGGCTGGGAAATCAGAAAATGTATGCCAATAGGGCTGCTTTGCAGGTTACTTTGATATAGTAAACTTAAAACTTTGTGTTTCATTGGTACAGGGTCTCCATATACTAAATTTAAGTGCAGGGTTCTTACCCCTGCAATGGTGTTGTTACACTGTGGGGTGATGTTAGCTTTATTTTTTGGTGGTTTTATTTTTTTATTGCTGTTTGCTATGATTGGGTTTTTTACTTCAGGTGTATTTAACAAGATTGGCTTTAGTAGCATTTCTTGAGGAAGACCCTATGAGTGTGGATTTAGTTCTTCTTCTTTAAGATTTAATTGTTTTAGTTTTACTTACTTTTCTTTATTGGTCTTTTTTGTGGTCTTTGACTTGGAAATTTCTTTACTTTTAAATATGCCTGAGAATGGTTTGTTGTTCGGTAACTTTATTTATTACTTTTTATTTTTGATAATTTTAAGCTTAGGTTTTGTTTCTGAAGTTCTGTGAGGTTATGTTCGTTGGGGTTATTGAAAGAAATAGTTAAGTTACTGCTAATAACTTATTGTCAATTTAATTTGACTTCTTTCTCTATCAAATTAAGTTAAATAGACTAAGTGTTTTCAAAACACTAAGTGATGAAAGGTCATTTGATGAATACAGAATGACTAATCTTAAAGTTTTTAGTTGGCTTTTTACTTTGGATCATAAGCGTATTGGTATGATTTATACTCTAATCGGTGTATGGTCTGGGTTTGTTGGTTTGAGCCTTAGTGTTATGATACGGATTAATTTTGTTGAGCCATATTTTAATGTTATTTCCTCAGACTGTTATAAATTTTTAATCACTAATCATGGTATTATAATGATATTCTTTTTTTTGATGCCTGTTTTAATTGGGGGTTTTGGTAACTATTTAATACCTTTACTATCTGGTCTTCCGGATTTAAATTTGCCTCGCTTGAAAGCGCTAAGTGCGTGATTATTATTTCCTTCCATTTTGTTTTTAGTCTTGAGAATGTGTTTTGGTGCTGGAATCGGTTGGACTTTTTATCCTCCTTTATCTTCTTCTTTATTTAGGGATAGTAAGGGTGTTGATTTTTTAATGTTTTCTTTACATTTAGCTGGTTTATCTAGGGTTTTAGGGTCTATTAAATTTATTTGTACTCTTTATACAGCTTTTGTTGATAAATTTATTTCCCGTAGTTCAATTTTATTATGATCTTATTTATTTACTTCAATTCTTTTGCTTTTAACTATTCCTGTATTAGCTGCTGCTATTACAATGTTGTTATTTGATCGTAAATTCGGTTCAGCTTTTTTTGATCCTTTGGGTGGTGGGGATCCTATATTATTTCAGCATATGTTTTGATTTTTTGGTCATCCTGAAGTATATGTTTTAATTTTACCTGGTTTTGGGATGATTAGGCATGTTTGTAGAAATTTAGGTTGTTCTTATGACACCTTTGGATTTTACGGGTTGTTATTTGCTATGTTTTCTATAGTTTGTTTAGGTAGAGTTGTGTGGGGGCATCATATGTTTACGGTGGGTTTAGATGTAAAGACGGCTGTTTTTTTTAGTTCAGTTACTATGATTATTGGAGTTCCTACTGGTATAAAGGTATTTTCTTGGTTATATATGATTCTAAAAAGTCGTGTTTCACTGCGTGAGCCTGTTTTTTGGTGGGTTTTATCATTTATTGTACTATTTACTATCGGGGGTGTTACGGGTATTATACTCTCAGCTTGTGTACTTGATAATATTTTGCATGATACTTGATTTGTTGTAGCTCACTTTCATTATGTAATGTCACTAGGTTCTTATATAAGTATAATAGTGTTTTTTGTTTGATGGTGGCCAGTTATTACAGGTGTGAGATTGAATAAGTATTTATTACAATGTCATTGTATAGTTTCTAATGTTGGTTTCAATTTATGTTTTTTCCCTATGCATTACTTTGGTGTGTGCGGTTTACCACGTCGTGTGTGTGTGTACGAGTCGGGTTATGCTTGAATAAATATTCTTTGTTCGATAGGTTCCTTTATTTCTGCTTTTAGTGGTTGTTTTTTCGTGTTTATTTTATGAGAGTCATTGGTAAAAAAGAAAGTTGTTTTAGGTTATTATGGTAGTTCGGCAACTCTATTAAATTTATGCTGAGCTCCTGTTCCTTATCATAATAATTTCTTTAATCAAGGTTTGTTTGTAGATTATAGTATGTTGGCCTTATAGTTTAATCAGAACACTGGTTTTGTAAATCAGGGGTGGGTTTACCCTTAGGCCTATTTTATTGAATTTAATATTCAGTTTTTTTGGTTTGTGTGCCTTTTGCATCATGCTATTTGGATCGTTTATAACTTATGTTGTAGACCGAAAAGTTTAGATTTAATTTTAAGTAAGCTAGTTTTGTAAATACGAGTAGTATATTAAAACTTAAGATTGGTTGTGATAAATAAGTCGTTAAACTTTATATCTGTTTGGGAAAAAGTTTGTTTTTAGATTTATTTGGTGATGAGATCAAGTAAATAAATATAGCTATATTAATATGTAAATGAGGATAGGGTTAAAATTACCTTTTTATTGAGCGTATGTTACAATTGCTAATTTTATTTATTATTTATAGCTTATTATTAAAATTTCCCTAAATTTAATTAAGTGAAGTTAATTATCATATAATAAGTAATTATATTAGTCTCTTTGTTTTTCATTTACATCCCGTCTGTTTATTAAAAACATTTCCATATTATTAACTTTATATGGTAGTACCTGCTCTATGTGTTATAAATGGCCGCAGTATCTTGACTGTGCGAAGGTAGCATAATTAATTGTCTTTTAAATGGGGGCTTGTTTGAATGGTTTGACGAGGTTGTTTTTAACATGGAGATTTTTTTTTGAAATTGATGGTGTGAATACAGAATTTACATTATTTAATTAGACGGAAAGACCCTAGGATCTTTACATATTTTGCTTGGGGCAAGTAAAAATAATTTATTTGTTTTTTGACCCTTGATAAGTCTATAGGTTTAAGTTACCCTAGGGATAACAGAGTGATAGTTTATTAGAGTTCTTATCGATTAAACTGTTTGCTACCTCGATGTTGACTTGGGTTAATGTTCTGGCGCAGTAGTTAGAAGTTTTGGTCTGTTCGACCACGAGTACCCCCATGAGTTGAGTTAAGACCGGCGTGAGCCAGGTCGGTTCTTATCTATTATTCTAATTTGTTAGTACGAAAGGATTGCAAATTATTTTGGTAAACCTATTGCCTTTGGTCCCAGTATTGCAAATACTGGTGCGAATAATTTTTATTCTAGGTTTTGTTTATCTGTTTAACTATGGCAGGAGAAAGTAATTTAAAGTCAACCGCATAAGGGCTTTTTATAATAATCGATTTAAGCATCATTTGTGCTTTAATATTAGCGGTAGTATTTATTAAAGCGTAAGCATATTAAGGATTTTATAATCGAGAGGGGATTAGGCACAGTGCCAGCATCCGCGGTTATTCTGTTTTCTCTGCTTTTTTGTGGTTACGTTTTAAAATAATTATAAGTAAAATTAGGTGAAATTTTTTTACTATAGTCACTAATATTTTATACGTTAATATGTGATTAGGTTATGAAAGGGATTAGATACCCCATTAATTAATCATTTAATATAACTTAGTTTTATAACTAAATTAGTTTGGCAGTGAGTTACTCCTATCAGGGGAAGGTGTGTTATAAAGGACGATCCGCCCATTAATTTACCTTGGTTATGTTGGTGTATATCTGGTTTAATATTATTGCTTAGTTGCTTGAATTTGTGTAATAACTTTTAAGCTAAGTCTATGTGCTGCATGCCAGGGTTTTCATGCGTTACATTAATAAGGTTTACTTTGTAATTGGGTAATATTTAGGACTTGATAGTAATACTAAATTAATTTGTTGGTGTGAAATTGGTTTAGCTCAGGTACACACCGCCCGTCACCCTCGATTATTTTGAGGTAAGTCGTAACAAGGTAGCCCCAGATGAATCTAGGGCTAATTATTAGTTTTACTGTTTAATGAGACACTAATAGTAATGAAATTTTCTTTATTATACTATGACATAGTTTGTTATGTTGTTGCTCTTTGTATTTTTATTGTGGTCTTTGTGTTTGTTATGCTATATTGAAAATCTTTAGGGGGTGGAAGTGTTAAATTTGGGTCAGATAACCAGACTGTTGAGTTGTTATGAACTATTATACCCACTCTTATTGTGTTGGTATTGTGTAGTCTAAATGTTAAATTTATTACTGCGGGTTTAAATAATCTATCTCAGGAGACAATTAAGGTAGTGGGACGGCAATGATATTGGACTTATGATTTTTCGGGGGGTTCCTTTGATTCTTTTTTATGTAAGGACGGATTTCATGTGGATAAGCCATTACCATTACATTATGGGGTTGTTTATCGGTTTTTAGTTACCTCAGAGGATGTTATTCACTCATTTGCGGTACCATCACTTCAAATAAAGATGGATGCTATTCCTGGCCGTATAAAATCTTTGTTTTTTGTGCCTGATCGTTATGGAGTCTTTGTAGGTTATTGTAGCGAGTTATGTGGTGTTGGCCACGGGTATATGCCCATTGTGATAGAAGTTATAAAGTAAATCTGTTTTGTTGTATTGTAGCATAATAACTTTTCGTGTTATAGGTGGTGTTTTACCAAACAGTGTTAAGATGGCATTACTAGTTGTTTCTTTTTTTCTTTACTTTTTAGGGTTGGCACTATTTTGCTTAATTAGGCACACAATGTATTACTGCTTATTATTAGTACTAAACTCCTTAATATGTTGTTTTATAAGTTATATGTATTTAGGTTTTAGTTGATATTCTCTTCTTTTCTGCTTGGTCTATGTTGGTGGTGTCTATATTTTATTTGTTTTTGTGTCTGTATATAGACCTAATACAAGTATAGTACCATATTGAAATTTAGGGGTTGTAGCCAGTTTAATGATTTTAGGCTGTTGTTTTCTAAGCGGTTTTATCTTTTATCTGAGACATACAAATTATGAGGCTAGTCTAAGTTTATGCCCCAGTTACGAAGGTTACTTTTATGTTTGTATGTGTTTAATGCTTTTATTTGGTTTTTTTGTTTTAAGTATGGTTATGAGTGTCAAGACAGGCTACTATCGTTAGATATCTGGTTTAGCATATAAAATGCAAAGGATTGTAAATCCTTGTAAAGCTTGATAAGCTAGCCAGGTGGTTGTGTTAGATTGCTAAATATTTATTTATTTTACAAACACATTTAAATACAGTAAAATCTTATAATTTACTCCGCTTTTTTTTAGTAAGTCTTAAAATTCTACAAAATCTGTCTTACTACTGTACGGTAAATTGAGAAAATTTGTAAGTACAGTGCTTAATTAAAGCGTATATAATTTTGTTTACAAAAGGCTTTAGTAAACTATAAATTTTTAATTTCTGTAAAAATGCCAGAGAAATTTATGGGGTTGATTTAGGGTCAATTTACAGCCGTCCGGCTTTTTTATTTGGGGGAGGCGTTAGTAACACTTTAAGTGCTTTTGATTTGAAATCAAAATGTTTGTTTTTAGTAACAATATTAACTAATTTAAATTAGGTGACTATGTCAGAAATATATGAGTTAGCTTTAAGCGTTAATTATGGAAGTTTTCCTAGTCACTAGCATAATATAAGTCTATGTTACGGCCATAGAATTGGTGATTCTCATCTTATGCTTTTTATGTCAGTTTGTTTAATTAGGTTAATAGTGATTCTAACACTTTCTTTATGTTGCTATGCTGGTTCTTTTATGAGTGTCTCCATATTCAAGCTTTTATATTGCAATGGGGGTCTATGAAGCTGTTTTGGTGTAGTTGACGGGGTAACTTTGTTTATATTATTGATGTTAGGTACATGCCTTTATTACGCTTCTAATTATACCCATCATTACTTTGGCGGTGATATTGCTGGTTTTGACTTGAATAAGACTATTATACTATTTGTCTCGGTAATGGCTAGGTTAGTTATTACGGGTGATTTTCTTACTACCTTACTGTTTTGGGAATACCTGGGTGTTGTTAGCTATTTTTTAATTATATTCTATTTAAGCTATCTAAGATTACGTGCATCTGTGATTACATTAGTATCATCTCGTTTTGGGGATGTTTGTCTTTTCTTTGTTATAGCGTTAAGATTTTTTAGTGGTTTTAAAAGATTTTGATGGGGGTTGTTATTTTTCTTTATAATTTTAACAAAGAGTGCTAGTTTTCCTTTTATTAGTTGGTTGCTAGAAGCTATGCGTGCTCCTACTCCTGTAAGTTCTTTAGTACACTCTTCTACTCTGGTTGCTGCCGGGGTATGGTTTAGAATGCGTTACGATGTTGTTTCACATTCAAGTAATATTTATGGGTTTTATCTCTGCTTGTTGATTACAATATTCGTTACAGGTGTATGCTGTTTTTTCTTTTTGGACTTAAAGAAGATAGTTGCTTTATCTACTTGTAATAATATTGCTTGGTGTGTCTTTTATTTGCTTTATGGGAATCTTATACTATCACTATTTCAATTAGTAAGTCATGGCGTATCAAAGTGTTTGCTGTTCATGCTAGTCGGTGATGTGATGAGAGGGACAGCAGGTTCTCAGGCAAGAAATTGCCTTTACTCTAGCCCTTTATATGGCTCTTGAGGTATATTCAGCTTATACTCAGTTGTTTTAGGCTTATCGGGTGCACCATTTATAGGAGTACTCTTTACTAAGTATCTTTTACTTGGTAGATTTTCTTCTATAGTTAACATACCAATGTTATTATTTACTTTATTCTGCGTCTTCCTGTCATATTTCTATTCGTTTCGTTTATGTGCCGTCCTTAGAAATGTTAAGGTTAGCCTTTCTTCTGGTGTTTATTACATTTGCGGTAGAGGTGCTATGGTTTATTTATGGCTGCTGCTTAATTACTATACAGGAGCAACGCTAGATGAAACGTATATAGGCAACAGTTGAATAACAATTAGTACTATACTATTCCAAGTAGTTTCTATTCTTATCGCTTACTCCCTTTATGCCAGGGTGTTAGGTAGATGATGAAGAAGTTCACTATTTGGTTCAGATAACTTAGTTGAATACTTTTATGAATCTTTTAACAGGTTACGTGTTATTCTTAGCCAATTTTATTATCGTTGGGATAAGGAGTGCATATCTTTACTAGCTAGTACTGCAAGATTCTGAACAGTGCGTAACTTAGCTAAATTAGTTAATTTATTAATGAGTCTATTAATAGTCTTTTTAATTGTGAATTGTATAATATATTAATATTTAGGGGGTTGTATATAGTATACTCTTTCAACTTATTTAGGGGGTTGTATATAGTATACTCTTTCAACTTATTTAGGGGGTTGTATATAGTATACTCTTTCAACTTATTTAGGGGGTTGTATATAGTATACTCTTGGAAAGATTAAATCAATTTGTACTGTCTGTTTTCTTTTGAAGTAAATTT